TATCTTTCAATTACCTATCCTGTGCTCGAGAAGGTCCCTCAGTTCCTCGGCAGCACCTCGAGGTCTATTTAGTTGTCTTACATGATACTCGGGATATTCCCCACTACATGGCATGACACCTTTCGCTCATCCATTCCGCCCGTCCAGACGCGGTGCCTTTTCTCATTATCATCTACCGCCCTTTCTTTCCTCCCGGCTATTCACGCATGAAGATTGTCGTATGTATGCTCGACTTCGGTTGCCGGTGTATAGGTAGGAGTACATTATGGCAGGATCAGTCACCCGGGCAAACAACCCTCCTCCAAGAAGAATTGTGCTATGCCCCCCCGATCCCTATAGAGCGAAAGAGCTGCCTGGTGATCCCTAGGTTGCAGCACGTCCGGTCGTTAACTCCTCGCGCCGCTGCCGCCGTTTCTAGGACCGACCGACGCCTCACCTGCACAGGTACCTACGTAGTGTCAGTCGCACATTCAACATAGCGTTCGGACTCATGTGCCTTCCAGAACCAGGGGTCTTCGAGCCTGCTGCGTACGATTAGCCAGCCTTGCGGCGGCAAAAGGATTAGACGTCCCCCCATGCTATGGTTCCCTGCGGCCCAAACCCGGTGCCACATTAGGTTAGGGAGCTGGACGATAATAGCTCCTCCGCATCCCAAAGCGCGCTGCCCTCCTAGGCGCGCAACACTAAGTAATCCAAGCCAACCCACATTACTGACTAACGGCGGATAATCATATTTCTTAGAGGTACTAAATACAACTCCATGAATGAGCAAAATGAAGGTTGCATTAATGATAAAAATCTCTGGGGAAACCGCTAAAAAAAGATTGAACATGTGGGAGGATCCGAACGAATTCTGCTTTCATTTCCCCTGTATGGAGCACTGAGTTACTTACGTTACGGTCTTCAGCAGGTAGGCTGCACTCTAGGCGGCTAGGAAGGCTCGCTAGACCAGCAGCCAGACCAAGAATGAATGTGTAATGATGGTGATTCCACACCGGGCTCAATAAATAATTGAATGTAAAAAGGGGATCCTAAACAAAAAAGGAGTCAATGACCCCTTTTTAGAGCGTATAAGGGGAGGTCGAATTCCAAACCCTTTTTCTCGAGTATACCCATTACAAAAAAATGGACGTCACTGTCACTTTTGGACACATGCGGATAGCCGCCCCGCGTGGCTAAAAGTAAGCCAAAAGAGCTCAAACTCTTTTTTTTTAGTTCCACTGAGAAAGTGGAGTCTTATAAAAGACGCCACTCTACGAGGGAACCCGGGTCGAGTCTTTGCGAGTTCATCCCAAACAAAGCGAACCCCTTCCGGTCGGGAAGATGCAGATAAAAGGCCAATAGCCTGATGTCAGCTTCTACGGCATAAGCTTTAAAGAAGAGAGCTATCAACGCTAATAATAATAAGTAAAGCATTTCATAAGAAAAGAAAAATTTGAAATAAGTGAAAATTTTGAACAGTCATTTCCATCTTTTTCGTCCAAATCCAGAAAAATCCGTCAATAAATGACGAACTCCATTATAAATATGGTAGGATAGGGCTAAAGCAGTAATCTCGACGCCGATTGGGATGAGCTTTGATGAATAAAAGAAAAATTCGTATACATTCTCATAGGTGAAGCAAATCAAACCTATTTTCAGACAAAGAAGATAAAAAAAGAAAAGGATAGTGGCTAGGAAAGCTCCGGAGATTCTATGGGAAATTGGAAACGTCGAAGTCAGCTGTGGCTTATAAATAGGAAGATGAGGAGATAACGGTCGAAGGATATTCATCTTAGGTTAGATTTTTTTTTGTTCATTCGCTCTGCTCGCGGAGCGGCATACCGAAAAAAGAAAAGATTTGAAGCGAGGCTTACAACAAAATTCGCTTTCAACAACGTCAACAACACCACGAAAAAAGTCCACTATGGTTGCCCACTGATCTGATAGACCTGCAATACCATTTCCAACTGAAAGAACTCGGCCTTCCTTATAAAAACCTTTTCAGGTCTTTTAGGAGTGCTCTCCAGACCGGACTTCTTTCATTTCCTATGTTCCGCAGGACTCTAGTTAAATGGTTTTTTCGCTTTTGATGCGTGTCAAAGCGATCGAAGAGATCGTCGAAAACGACACTCGTTGCTCTATCAATATCCGTGGGGTCTTCAATAGTCAGCCCCAGGGTACCATCCATACTTTTTTGTTGCAATACTCCAGCAATAGACTTGATCATTCCTTCGCATTGCTCTCTCTGCCGTTCCACCAATTTGTATTCCCGCGAGTTGGAGAGCTGTTTCCAGTTTTCCTGCTCGAGAGCATCCCACAGGTCATCCTGAGCGATTGTATCCGAAAGGATTAGCATCTATGGGAATAGGAATACCACTAGTGGATGGAAGAGACTGCATCGATTCTAAAAAAGGGGAGACGGGAATCGCCTTGGTCCAACCAACATGGGAATTATTGGGCATTAATGAACAGAAGACTCAGTCAGCTTTTTTTTTTCACCAACTCAGGTCTTTGTTCTCTTACGATATTTCGATATTTTTGACTTCACCAAATCGGGTCTGTCTAAGCTATAGATAGTACAGTTTTTTCAGATGTGGTGTGCTTTAGTGGAGGGGCGGCCCGTTGAGGGTCATGTGTCTCTCTCAAAAAATCCTGCTGCAGTCCCCCACCACAAGGAAGACGCAAGGTCTGGGCATCTCAGGCATACAGCAATCCATCATCCAACCAATATCTGCGCACCAGCCTTGTCCTTGACCTTACTACGAATCCCGTGCACGAGTAGAGGTTGCTTTGCTTACTGAAGACAATTACTGACAAGATTCAATATAACCATCCGCCCTTCTTGCATACCCAAGCGCTCCTCCCACTGAGCCATTTTCCAAGAAAAAGGGAAAAGGGTAAACTACAGCAAATCGTTAACAAGTCACTCTCTCGTCAATCATCTCTTCGCTTCCTCCGCCTCTCCAAAGAATAGAATTATGGTGAAGATTTGATGAAAGATGCATCTAAACAGATTATCCTTACTACATTTGATAAGGTATGGAAAGAACATTTACATAATTTGGATTACTTAAGGCAAAGAATTTCTCCTTGCGAGCTTATCTTATGGTCAAAAGATCCATTAAATGAATACGAACGTGAAGCGTTTACACTTTTTGAGCAAATGCTAGATCGTCTTAGAGAATTAGATGTTCAAAGATTATGTTATTTACATATCGATATGGAACATGTAAATCGTCAATCAGTGATGATAGCTAATAAAGAATTGCATGCAAGAAATGCATGCTAGTCGAGAATATCCTGCTTTTAAGAAAGATAATGCAAGTGTGCCGTTGTTGCTTGTTACTTACTATTTCTGATTCGCTCATTTCTAGCGCAAAATCAAAATGTTTGTGTCACTTATTGCGTGTCTCTGATTTATAGGTTCCTGACTGCAACCGCCTGGGCACAAAGACCGTGTGCTCTTTGTCAATCCCACTTTCCCGCTTTATCAACCCTACTATAGTATATGAAGTATAGTATATGAAGGTCCCTGTCTGACTGAGCAGTTCATAGGGTACTTCGGAGTGAGTGAGCGCTCTCGCTTTCTCCCTGGGACAAAGCAGTGCGCTCACTCACTGACTGCTTGTTGTCCTGATAGGGTAGCTTCTTCGCAGATTTCCCCTGTCCGAAGTGGGTTGGCAATACCAATAAATCTCGCCGAACAAACTCCTTGTCAAAGCCGTGAAGCCATGCGTCTTCGACCAACCAGGACCTGCCTATAGCGTTTGGGTGGCGACCTACTAGCGTAGTAACAGAAGGGCATCGACGTGGGCACTGATACTTGTGTTCCATCACTAAGAAAGGGATTGTCGTTATCTAAGTCATTCCCATTGGCAGGAGGCACGCCCTTCGTCCAATAGTCCTATTGTCAGGCTTTCGTAAGTTCCTTTCGGGCTATGATCTCATGAACCTGTGCCCTCACCGAAAGAAGACTTTCCAAGGGGTGATTTCCGATAAGCCTTTGTTTAAGCCTTTTTTTTAGGGCTTTCCTCCCTTTCTTCATCCCCGAAGTAAGCACACTTTCCCAAGCTTGAAGCAGGAATAGGAATAAATTCAGCCCATATCATATAAGGGCTCTGGCTAGAAGGCCAGGCCTAAGTTCTATTGTCCCATGCATTAGCCACAAGGCACCCGAAAGAGTCTTTCATCCACTGTCCGCTAATAAAAAAAGTACTTGCTTGACGCGCCCAGTCACATACCAGTAGCAGTAGTAGGACCTGCACCATAAGCTAGGGGAAATCAGCCAGGAGCTCTTATATATATAGGATCTTTAACTGCTTTCACTGGTTTACTAGTCAAAATTCAGGTTCTAGTTCGATGTCCCAATGCTTCAAAGGAGAGGAGAAGAAAGGGCTTTTTTTCATCTTTAAAGTTCAGATTTCAAAGTGAAAGTGAAAAGTGAATCTTGAAAGTGACAGTGCAAGTTAATAGTGAGCGTTCAAGTTAAGCGTATAAGAAGTGAGCCATTACTGGGCCTAATAGTGAGCGTGACGGATAGCAACAGTTCGCTTCCCTTTCGCTTGAAGCTACGGGCTAAGGTAGCTCCCCTACTTCTTTATCCAGGCGTTTTGCTTGGCTTGCTCAGTCACCTCTGCTACATGCGTACTACTTTCTTTCCTTTCCGCTAGACTCAAAGAATGGTTCCAACCCAGTGACAGCGGAAGCTGATTCGTTTGCTTCTTCTCTTCCGCCTGGCTAGTTGTCTTTCCTCTGGCTTACGTAGTTTGCGCAGTTACGTTCCTTCAGTGGTCCGGACCTGGCCCGCCTCTCTGATTGGAATTGAGGGCTGGCCTCTTTGACTCGGGCAGGGGAGAGCGCGAGCTGAAACCACTCTTTCGAAGGCAGCAAAGCGGCACGCAGCAGCTTCGTCTCGACCAGTCAACTGGCATGGGAGAAATCGTTCTATCTATTAGTTAGGCATTCGCGAAAGTCGCTGATGAAGAGAAGCTTCACTAAAAGAGGGCTTCTCATTATGTGGATACAAAGGCTTCAAGTGGTGCGGTTCCCACAGGAATTGCAAACACCTGAAGAGAGGGGGTCCAACCCGATAACGATATCCTTCTTTCACTAGAAAGAAGTATTCATAGTCCAATCCATTACAGCCCGGCAGTCTAACAGGCGTAGATCACACTGGAACTTGATAGCCAGAATCTCTTGACCGTCCCATCTATACTCTCCTTTGAATGAAGAAGATAAAGAATTGATATATTTCGACTTGATCTTATTCTCCAACCCGCTCATCTCGTAATGAGAATAGAATAGGAAAAGTCCGTAACGAAAGTACGCCTGCGCGCTCTATGTATTGAACACGAACCGAACTACTCTACGCATAGCCGAACACAGATCAAGTGTTGGGCTATGCTTTTGCCATTGCTGGTCATTCTTGAAGAGCTCTTGGTCTCGCATAATCGGCTCAACGAAAGCCACAGCCAGAACTTTTGTCCTTATTCAAACCGTACTAGAAAATAATAACCACAACTGCTCACTAGGAGAATTCATAGTCAATCCTGACATCAAATGAAAGAGCCCCTATTATGTAAACGTAAGCCCTTCGCTTCTACCAGATTTCCCATACTGTTCTATTAGGTATACCAACAAGAGCAACATCTTTTATTCAAAGAGCCACATGTACCGCGTGCGCCGCAAGAACCCCAACAGCTGATTTGTGATTGACATACTGCATGTTCCCATGTCCGCCTGTAACTCCTCATGAACCTAACGAAAGAACTTAACCAAGCTACAAATTGAGCGCTTAGCGCAGGTTATTATTCCAAGCACCAACAAGCCGATGTACGTACAAGCGACGCCTTTCCAAGCTCCGAAATTTCCGATAATGGGAATAGTTGGGAGGACGTCCTCTTATATTTTATTGTTTAGGAATGGCACGAGGCATACTCTTCATATCGAGTACAATGTTCCTGGAGAGACGGCCTTGAATACATCCCTGAAAGTGGCTATAACTCGCTCCTCCTTTAGCTCCCCGAGGTTAGTTTGAATTGAAAGGTGGGTGCAAAGGCGTGCTTTGACTCAAGGCGACACTTCTCTCCATCCAGGATTTGCAGGAGTCTCTTTTCTTTCTCTGGGAAACCCGTAGGCTTTTTATTGGCTTTCCGGGAATGGGGTCCCTACAAATTGCAAAAACAGTGGTGGAGCGTATGATAAGCGAGCGATCAGGGCTAACTCAAATAGAGAGCTCAGAGTCCTCTTGTTTTTGATAGATGGACCTTTAGGGCCCCTCCTTTGGCAGGTAGGGCGGCCGGCCACAACGGATCAAGAATGGGTTAGAAGCACGATGGTTGAGAGCTCCTAATTGGGCTGCTATCTGCTGCGTAAATGGATAGAAAGGCATCCTAAGCAGGGCTGGCAATCGATATTGGCGTATTGACTTATCATGAGTGAGTTTGTGGTGAAGTCTTTTCTGAATGAATAAAGAAAGGAGAAGGATTTCTACCATTCATTTGCTGTGTCCCCTATTGTTCCTCATCCTTCCTCATGAAGGAACCGACTATTCAAACTTCCACGGATCGATCGAAGGAGGCACCCAATCCCGATAGGCGGAGAAGGGGCTCACCCTTATATTATATATAAGAGGCATGATTTCTGCTTAAAAAGAGAAGGGCTGCATTGCTAGGGTCTACTATTTCTGCCCAAAAGAGGTCGTCCCAAGGGAGTGCCCCTTACAGCTCTAGCTCTTCAGTAACCCACGTTGTGGAAGAGCATTTGTACTTCTCATCCTTAGTTCCTTTATGTATTCTCCTTTATCCCGTTCCGGAAGTAGGAGATGTTCTAAAGGAGCTATAAGGTAGGGGTTTCCTCCTAAATTCGTGTCTTTCTCTACGCCATGCGAAAAGGTCTACTCAAGACCTCGCTATGTATAGGGGGCCGACCCGGATCCAAATAGCGGATGGGGTTTGTGGAAGATTACACTCCTCTACCTGAGATTATGAGTAAGCTTGGTCGATTTCCCTGGAAAGAGAGCACTCCATCCATTCGGGGTAAGTGGGATATAAGGTTGTAACTAATTCTCCTTATCAGTGAAGATGAAATGGACAAATTCTCCCCTAGCGGGTATACGGGAGAGGTTACCAATTTTATATTGGCGGGATCTATAATTAGTTTGGGAAGTTCTATCCGGAATAGAAAGGGAAATGAATCGATCAATCGCACCTGGATGAAAAATGCACTTCGTTACATGAAGCATGGGTGATATTTATGAATTGGTTGGGGCTCCGTCTGGACTTATATCTTCTCCGGATGAGCCTCGCTTGAACTTCTCCCTTCCCCAGTCTGGTGGGCAACCCCACATGCATCAAATGGTTGGATCAACGACGATAGGAAATGGGTAAATTAGACAAGCAAATCCCTATAGACTGTCGATGCCCTGCCCAAGAGGAGGTGAATACCGGCTGACTTGGACAAGCGTACGATCAGAGTGAGGAAGATACGAAGGACTATACTAAGCCAGAGATGCAAAAAGAAGGAAGGTCCAGGTAAGGCCTAACCACTGTTTTCAGATGCAGATGAAAGGGGGGTACCAGTCTTTGAGGTCTAGGAAAAACCGATGCGACGCGGATAACCCTTTTCCATACCAGTCTAACGGTTTGAATTGAAAGAAAGAACCTTTATAGGTAAGAGGTGAGACCGCGAAGTGCAAAGCCCTCAATCAAGACTTGAGAAATTGCATCTATCACAATCCAAGTCCTCCCCTTTTTTAGTAAGAGAGGCTAGCTTCCCTTATTTTCTGGATCTTGACTTGGTGAGTAAGGGTACCAAGAAGGTAAGCTGACTCCTGAGGCGATCCCCTGCCTTTGCTGTTAAGCTGGCCCAATGCCTCTACTTAGAGCTACTTAGCTAAGAGAGAGTCTTCGACGCGGCGTAACGAGTGGTACTTTAAAGAAAATAAAAGATTAAATAAGAAAACAGTGGGGTAATCGGGGGAGACCCTATTATGATATGAGTCTTACGCGGGTGAAGCTTGGGCCCTGCCTTACTTTACTTAAATACTGAAAAAACTCTCCTTTTCGTTTGCGGAATCATCTTCTATCCCCAGCGGCAGGAACCTCGTCTTTCTAATTAGAAAAAAAAAAGATATTGCTCTAAATCAGAGACCTTCCCTTCAAAATGGAAGTGAAATATTGAAAATGCAAATAAAGAAAGATAATAGAAAACTAACTTGACAAGCATTACAAAGATTGTCCTTTTCTTTGTGAAGCACTACATAACCAGAACGAAACTACTCTCTAGCTCTTTCTGTAGCTAATCGAGGGGAAGTTCTCTATACATCTCTGGTTGTTACTGTTTTAGGAAGTCAACTCTTGCCACTCCTACCTCAGGTTATCAGGCATCAGGAAATTCGATCCTCATAACCGGAAGAAAGGAGAACTCCTAGCTTAAAAGCTCATAGCTGCGGGCTGCCCAGCTTTCCTTCTAGCCAATCCCTGTGCCCTTTGCACTAATCCTTTTTGCATCGACCCTCTTTCCTTTTGATCGTATTACGGTTGACTCGCTGCAAAACATTTCGCTTTCTACGCTCACTCGTACGTGGTTTACACTCCTTGCCTTTCATCTGACGTTTATTGGATTCCACCGGGCAATTCTTTGCTTTCAACTGGATTCCGAACCTATACAAGAAAGATAGGCAACTTTCACTTGACACTTGAAGAAGGAGTACATATCTCGACTAAGATAGACTTACCAAGAAATTCATGTTCTGAGCAGGTCTTTCCTTTCCAAAAGCTAGGGCAATTCCAGTTAGGATAGTTCCAGCTAGGAAAGGCACGGGTAAGCAGTTTCAGCATTTTTCTTCCTTCCTCAATCTATCAATTGAGCCAAGTTTTCGATTTCAATCAGGCCAGCAAGCCTAAGACGTCGTAATGCCTTTTTCTTAGTGCTCATATAACCTTCCCACAGGGATATCGCTATGTAAGTTCCTGCCCATTCACCAGTTGATCTGATTCACGAGTTGAAGTTAATCCGATGGACGAGTGGAAGGAACGACCGATGAGAGAGTCAGGCAGGTCTGCTTTTTATTCTTTTTAGATTTAGAATTGAATGTGGATACTATGATAAGAGGGCGGAATAGAGCTAATTGCAACTGATTCTATAGCTGCCGATCCACCAGGAAATGCTGCTTTGCCTTCTTAGCGAATGGGTGTAGTACTCCTTCATGTCTGACTTCCTGGACTACAGATACAGACTTTACCTATTAGCTCTCTAAGAGGATGGAAAAAGTCGAAGCTCCCAAGGGCATCTTTGTGGGATATGATAAAAGGATAAAAGGAAAGGCCCGACAACCTGTCGGTGCTCTGTGTCTCGAAATGTCGTGTTTGATGAGATATCATCTTGGTGGGCACCTAAATAGATGGCATTGCCCGATTCTAAGGAGATAGAAAAAAAAGCTCCAAGAGAGATTGGTGAACAATCTAAAGAAGTGAAACTAAGTTCAGAAGATGCCGAGGAACCCGAGTCACGACGTGAAAGAGAAAAGCCCGTGGCAAACAAGTGTGTATCACCGAGTTACAGAGGATAATAGTCCAAGTAAGTTAGAAGATACTATAGTTGAATGAGTCAGAGAAGAAGTTATGTCACAACCACAGCTAAGACAATAATTGTTACATCTAACACTTACCACTTTTCTATCACCCCGGAAATGTCCCAAAAGCCGGGCCAGTGTATTCAGGAGCCTCTGGGGAAAGACAGATATAGTTGTGCCGATAGGGAAAAAGGATTATGTCCACATTCCCTTATAAGAGAATTTCCTTCCAGAGCGAAAGGGCAGCTAAGAATTGCGTGAGACCCATCTGAGGATAGACTGGAGGTCTTGGGGTAAAAGTAGTCGTTTGAAGGTCCGAAGTTGGCTACTGGCGGCCAAAGCTTCTTAGTACTTCACCAGAAGAGCGTTCAAGTCCTACCATTATTGTATTGAATCCTATTCTTTCGAGATAGATGCTTTCCGTTCCCGGATGGTCAAAGTCATTCTCTAACTATTGAAGAAAGCTAAAACTACGTTAGCGGGGATAGAAAGGAAATAGGGCTAAGACAGAGTCTGAGGCACTTTTATTCAATCATTTTAGGAAGAGCTGGTATAGAATACATCTTTTCTATTCGTAGATCAGGAAAAAAATGAACTTAGCTTAGGCGCGTAGCCTTAAACCCTTATTTTTTCCCCTATAAGGGTCACATATATAGGAGGTGTATTTCTGGTCAAGTAGAAGGTATGAAGTAACTCGACTTACAGGAGAGGAACGAACAGAGTGTGAAGCCACTTGGAGTAGGGGATGATACTTGGTCTGAGGCAATTGCACCGTTCTCTCCCTCCGCACATGACTAATCGAGAACGAACTTCTCAATTAGAGTTACTCGACCTTCTCGGGCACTTCGGAATGGATCTTACGCCAGCAGGTTGACCATTTGGCTGCTTTTTCCGAATGCTTTCCTCGTACGAGGGATGGATTCTTCGCCTTACCTACATGCAGGTTAAGGGAAAATGTCCCAAAGTTCGGTCTCTGGCCCCTACCCCACCAATTGGATTTATATCCGGCTACTGAGTGAGCGTGCATTTGTCGAATTCGCCGCTAGGCTAAGAGGAGATTTAGAGGTTTGCTGAAATCGAGGTGTAATACCAAAAGTGAAATTACAGAACTCCTTGTCGGCATCCATGAGCCCCTACCAGCTAACGGACCACACCGGCCATACCAACATAAGATAAGCTGGGCTCCCCAAACTACGAACAAAAGCCGAGAACTTCTCTTACCCTCCAAGAATACCTGCCTGATAAGGTATTAAACGGGGAGATAAATGAAGAAAGCATGAAGAAGTATCTCCCTGAAGAAAGAGTTGATATGCTACTTGAAGAATGGGGAAAGGAAGAAGACGAGGACACTCCCACAGCAACCTGCAGGTGTATGGGAAATACACCTGGTGAAAGTCCTAGCGATAGGATCGCAGATATAGTAGCAGCCACAACTGAATTCATTCCTTCATCGTTATTGCCCTGGCTTCGATGATCAACCCCTGGCACATTTAGGTTTTGATCTTCGGCCATCCTGGTCCTCAGGACCCAACACAATATTATTCAACTATATTTTCTTTAAAAGATGCAAAAGGTGTTGATACGTCCTATCCACATAGAAAGCTTACCCTCTTCCACACATTACCGGTGGATGCTAGAACCGCTATCACTTTGGCTGCAGGAGGGGAATGGTTCTGGCTTAGCTTCGGAACAGCTTCGAACCAACTAAGCCGAAAGAGATAGGCTGGCTTACCTCCCTACGGTAACCCGTACTAATACTAATCCGAGCCAACTTTATTGTCCGAGGGAGATCTTTCTCTTTCTTTAGCGAGGGAGTACTCTGCGGGGAGTCTTTGAGGTTCCGATGGCCGAGAGAGCGATTGGCCCACTCCTCTTTGGGCAGCTTAGGAATTTCTTGTCTGCGTGACCTACCTTCATCCGAGGAAGATAAAGCCGATACCGATAGCCCTACTCTTTGCCCGGTTTGCCTTCCTATCCTCTTTTCAGAAGTTGGCTAAGCAACTCAGTCCTCACCCGAAAGAGAAGATGGTCCTACCTCAACTGGTGTAACTGACCTACTTAGTTTCTTTGGGGCTACTTGCCTGTGTTCCAACTCTGACTAATCCGATTTAGCAACCGGAACATGGGCCTAGCCCTCATCTCGGTCTTGTACTGACTTTTTTGCCGACCTACTCTCTTTACCGAACCAGCTTAAACAGCTTACGTAACTGCCGAAACAGATGGAAGAAAGAAGAAGCAACGATTCTCTCCCCTACCCCTACTGGGACGAAACAAGAGTAGTGAAGTGATGCTCGGGGAGGATCACGAAACAATAGGAAAGACTAAATAAAGAAAACGTAGTAGTAACCACTAACGATTGCACTGTGTTGTTTAGATAGCATAGAAGAACGCGCATGTTTATAACGATAGCGTAGTAACATTGCACTAACGATCTATGCATTAAACGTTGCGTTGTAGTCTTGCACGAGGGGGAGTCGAGGATTTGAATAGACTCCTCAAAACGATTGTGTAGTTAGTAGTGCACTAAAATAGTTAGTAATTACTAGGAATTTTGATTAAAGCGAAAGAGCTAGCTTCTTAACGTATGAGGGTTCCGATTCAGCTACTGAACTATGCCGATTCGCCCCTTTGACTTAGGAGATTCTATCTTATTAAAGCGATGGAGCAGCAGCTGATATAGATGCTTCCTCTGTGCCTTACTCCTAGCTGACTCTGTGCCTTTGGTTTGGAAAGAACTAGCCCGCCTTCCCTGCTAACCTGCTTTCAAGCTAATCCCCGCCTCTATCTAGTCTTCAGATGCCGTATCCGTACTAGAAACGAAAGATGAGGCAAATCGGAAGATTGTCCCTCTCCCTCAGTCATGAAAGTGAGGATTGGCTTGGCCTCTTCCTGCCCTAACAAACCTAGTCTGTACTTTCTTCTTTATACGGATATTCTACTTAAGAGGGCATAAGACTTTCTGCAATAGGCTTAGAGGGTGGACGTAGTTAGTGAGGGCTTGGAACTAGCTCCATTTGACAGCAGGAGAGATGCCACAAGACAAGCTTCTGTACTAATGGTCTTCTCTGCTCTCTGAGGCATTTCCTTAGTGCTTCAGTTGGTCTTTTTGCTCTTCGTATGGTGTGTGATCCAAAAATTCCCGAGTCAGTTTTTCTCTGTCTCCTTTGTACCGTCCCTTTGACTTTTAAGTTGAAAATCCTTCGGACCCATCTCATCTCCTTATTAGTTATTTTTCGAGCTTCTTAGTTCCGCTCGTTCCTGTTCTGTTAAGGAAAGCATCGCGTAGTCCCAAAACTCTTCGAGTAAGCAAAGCTCCTCTTTAGTTGGTCGAGTCGAGTGGCTTAAGGTCTCTGAACTACGTCCACCCTCTACCTTATCTTCTGTCGGAAATCCTTACTAATAAGAGAGGGAAGGGGGCGCCTAGTTTTGAATGCTACTGGGGCTGGGGATGTAGGACCCCAATTGGAGAGGAAAGTAAGGATGCGAACAAAGAAAAATTCTTTTCTTCACTTTTTGTCGTGACCAAAGCATTTCGTTTTCTCTGCGAAGAATAGAAAAGCCTAATCAAGGTGTCAAGTAGCCAAGCAGAGGGATAGAGTAGGGGAGGACTAAGGGAAGACCGGTTGGTGAAAGTAGGCACGAGTGGAGAGGCAGGTGTGGAAGTCGAGTCTAGTATTGTTTTTCGTAGGCGAGTAAGAAGCAAGCGAGAGTGCAGGCTCGCCCCGAAAGCGATCTCCATAAGGGATGAACCACAATCCAGAGGGAAAGGAAGGGCGGAAGACCTGCTGAGGGATTCCAGCTCAATAGGGGGAAGGGAGAAGCTTTAAGCACGAGTTGTGGTTCGCCAATCGCTATGTCCGGCTTAAGATTCTTTCTCTTCAAGCCAATTCCCCTTATATAAAACGATCTGGTAACGATGCTGCTCTATCAAGACACCAGGCTCTATAGGTAGCGAGCCGAAATCAGTAAGAAAACGAAACTTGAAAATGACCTTTTCAGATAGCTCCAAAGGCAGAATCGGGATTAGAAGGTTCCCCAATAGGGGGGCAAACCCCGTTCATACTTTCTTCCAAACCTCCGACATATGCTACCGCTGCTGCAAGACCTCTTCTTCCCCGAGCCACCGATAGTCCAGTGAAAGCCTTTCGTCCACAGCATCTAACTGAGCTAACCCGCCTTAGTCTCCCAGATCCACTCATTGACTTAAGCACCTAGGTAAGCATATTACTTACTTGAACCTAACAAGGGAAGTCACCTTCTATTCGGGCGGGAAGATTCATCTATTTCGATTTCCAGGTCTATCTATTAGACGTTATTTCACCGATGTGAGTGCCGAGTATCAGCCTCGCTCAGCTCCAGCTTCACAGGTCGGATATGTAGGCGGGAGAAAACATTGATGGGTTGAGTCGGTCAACTGTCATGTAAAGAACAGAAAGGAGAGACTTTTCCAGCACTATCACTGAACTAGTACCGTACTTTCCATTAAATCAATGACTAAAACTATCCAGTATTGACGGCTTCTTTCCCGTCCAGAGTTTCACTTCACTAATGATCGATAAAAGAAGAGCACTTCTATGACTATGCTATACTATATAGGTTTGATCCATTACAGGCTCGTAGGAAATGGAATGAAGGTTACTAGCGGATGAGATTGAAGACGAGAATCCAGAGGTAGGGAGAAAGAGATTGAGTGGTTGGTGGGACCGATTCAATACAAAGACACCGGAACGAAGGCTGATGAAGAGGCTATTTTAGGACTTGTTATCAGCATAGGGTCATAACCCGAAAGAAAGGGATTTTGGTTAAAGAAAGGGCCTTTTTGTCGTATCTTTCGCGACTTACCTACCATGTTTTGGGAAGAATCGAGATGAGTAAAAGAATAACCACAGAGCTTTATAAGACCGGGTCTCTTCCATAGCTTGGGCCTTAGGTCAGGTTAGCAGAATAAAGGGGCGAAGAGACTAAGGTAAGGTATGGGCGTTGAGAAAGATTCGTAGCTTAACACTTAACAAGAACCTCTGGTTCAAGCTAGTGGCCCTACAAAAGGAAACGAAGCTAGCTGACTTGCTGTCTAAGTTCATATCCACGTCAAGCTCCCTTCCTCCAAGACTGGAATCAGGAAGAGCGGATCTTCTCACTTCTGAATTGCACCTTTCCAAAATGTCTGCAAACCCCAAGGAAGGAGAACTGTCCAAGCTTGTTCATAAGCTTGATGATCTAGCTGTTGAGTTCGAATTCCAGCAGTCCTTTGAGGGAGTTCAAGCGTAAACCCCGAGGGGCGGAATAGGGTAAGGTATTGGTCTTGGTTCCTCCCTTTATACAAGGCATCCTAAGAACAAACCTTTACAAACCTCTTAGAGATGAGAGGCCTGTAGGAATTCATCATGCCCATGAGATATTTAGTCATCCCACCTAAAAGCACTCTTTCCAGATCAGTATGACAA